GTTATAAATATGTTGGATTTTTTAGCATTAAGAAATCTCTCTCGACCGCAACCGAATTTTTTGGGCTATTTTTCGGGCGTTTTTTTAGGCGGGGGTAATGACACGCATGTATATATATATAATGCGGATGGCTAATTGATATCTCAACTTGTTAGCTCGCACGTTCTCGAACCTTCCTTGGTTTCGGGGTTTGACAAGGATAACAGGATTTGCTGAGCGTAGGGGGGTAGGGGGGTTTGTCGCGTGAAAACCGAAAAAGGGGGCGTATATATCAGGTTAAGTTGAAGAAAGGATGAATATGTTATGCACTTGATAGAGTATAATGTAATTCTTCAGTTATGTCATTTAATAATGAACCTACTTCAACTCGTGCAAGGAAATATACCACCTTGAGATGTTACTTGTGCCTGCACTCTGAGATGTAAAGTGAAAGGAAACCAAAAAAGAGAACCCCTATGCATATAAAAGAACGCTCGGCATGTTGGGTAACGAGGAGTATGTAATTACACCATTAATCAGATGCAAGTATAATTATCCGAGGGTGGAGTCTTATAGTTATGTACCTGAAATAGGAACCAGATGCAAGGAATAGTTCACATTGTGCAACCCCCACATGTTGTGTCCCTGATTCTATCAAGCATGATATGCCTTTGATGAACCGGTTGGTGGTCTCTTACTACATTAAGATGGTTATGATAAATCATAGTTGATACCGGCAAGGAAAATTGTGAGTGCCATATCTAGGGGATTAATATAGTTCCCAGGTATAAATAAATTATTTTTGAGTTTTAACGATTTGGTCTATGTACGTCTTGGACGATAGTACTTGCTTTTAGGTTAAAATAAATGAATGGTGATAATACATATATATGTCCTAACACAACACACAATATTATGCATAATATTATGTGGTGTGTTAGACCGTATATAAGTACTACAGGTATGTATTGGATACATACCGACTTATATAGTTGCTATCAGAAGATAGTTAAACTTAGAATCCTGGCTTTGGGAGTCAGGGGTGGGAGTTAAAATCTCCCTCTTCTGGGCGCTAGGAGGGGGTCTAACCCTCGATCTTCGGATTACAAGACCGATGCTTTCAGATTAAGCTACCAGGGCAAGCTCATTTCAGTGCTTTATTTTCGGCCCACCCTGCAAGCGGGGTGAGAACGAGGAAGAGTGCGAAATATAGAACGGAGGCGATTTGGCCGATGATAATGTATGGGTGTTCTACGGGCATCCCTCCAATTCAGGTTAAGATGATCATATCTGCTACTAGGGTTCAAAATAGAAACTGGGTCACTGGGCGGAAGGTTAGTCCTCGTTGCTTGGAAGTGTGCAGGATAGGTACTACGAGGAGAACTAAAATGCTAAAGAGTAGGGCTAGTACCCCTCCTAATTTATTTGGAATAGATCGGAGAATGGCATAGGCGAACAAGAAATACCATTCTGGTTGAATATGTGGAGGAGTGACTAGGGGATTTGCTGGGGTGAAGTTCTCTGGGTCGCCAAGTAGTGTTGGGGAAAATAATGTTAGGGATGTGAGAGCTAGTAACATTAATACGAAGCCGAGGAGATCTTTATATGAGAAGTACGGGTGGAAGGAGATTTTATCTGCGTCGGAGTTTAGGCCGGCCGGATTGTTTGATCCCGTTTCGTGTAGAAATAACAGGTGCAGGACGGTTGCTCCTGCGATCACGAAAGGAAATAGGAAGTGGAAGGCGAAGAATCGTGTTAATGTCGCGTTATCTACTGAAAATCCACCTCAAATTCATTGAACAAGGGTGTCTCCCATATAAGGGACTGCTGAGAGTAAATTTGTAATCACGGTGGCCCCTCAGAAAGATATTTGTCCTCATGGGAGTACGTAGCCCACAAAGGCTGTCATTATAACTAGAAGAAGGAGAATGACCCCAATATTTCAGGTTTCTTTATATAGGTAAGATCCGTAGTATAGTCCACGGGCAATGTGTATGTAAATACAAATAAAGAAGAAGGATGCGCCGTTGGCATGTATATTCCGGATAAGTCAACCATAGTTTACGTCTCGACAAATGTGTGTTACTGAGGAAAACGCGGTTGAGATATCAGAGGTGTAATGCATGGCTAAAAATAATCCTGTTAGGATTTGAGTAATTAGGCATAAGCCTAAGAGAGATCCAAAGTTTCATATTGCTGAGATGTTAGATGGTGTTGGAAGGTCAACTAGAGCATCGTTAGCGATCTTCATTAGTGGGTGGGTTTTTCGTAGGCTTGCCATTATTAGTTCCTGTAGTTGAATTACAACGGTGTTTCTTCAAGTCACTAGTCTCGGTTAAAGTCTGAGCTGGAATTATGACCTATTTCGTGTCTTTATTATTAATAGCCTTGATTGTTGGATTGATCGCCGTCGCGTCTAATCCTACACCTTATTTTGCTGCTTTAGGGTTGGTAGTAGCAGCTGGGGTGGGGTGTGGGGTACTTGTCGGCAGCGGGGGGTCATTCCTGTCTTTAGTTCTCTTTTTAATTTACCTAGGGGGAATGCTCGTAGTATTTGCTTATTCGGCAGCCTTGGCTGCTGAGCCTTTCCCGGAAGCTTGGGGAAACCGTTCGGTAATAGGGTACGTTTTCGTTTACTTGGTAGGTGTTTTAGTAATGGGTGGGTTATTTTGAGGGGAGTGATACGAAGGCTCGTGAATTCCCATTGATGGATTGAAAGAACTCTCTATGTTGCGGGGGGACGTTGGGGGTGTGGCTATAATATATTCTCTTGGTGGAAGCATGTTAGTTATCTGCGCCTGGGTACTGTTGTTGACGCTACTTGTAGTACTAGAGCTGACCCGGGGCCTGAGTCGAGGAACGCTTCGGGCGGTTTAGATTATAACCAGGACAATGGCCAATGTTATGGTTAAGAGGAAGATGGTTAAGTACTTCTTAATTGTCCCTCGTGAAATGTCGTTTATTATTTTGGCTAACACTATTTGGGTAAGTGCCAGTCCTTTTGGCCCTGTGGTCTGATACCATATTTGGTCAAGCTTATTGGCAGCGGATAACCCAGTAACTAGGCTGGCTTTTGGGGAGAGTCGGTGCATTAGTGCAGGGAAGTAGCCCAGTATGTTTGAGAAGTGGTGTACGGAAGCTTTGTATGAGGTTTTAATTGGATTATTGGTGTTGGCTGCAAGTTCTATGGCTACAAGAAGTCCGGCAACAGAGACGATAAGGGCCGCTATTTTTAGGGTGACGGGCATGGTCATAACAGGTGTTTTTAGGGGCAGGAAGTTGTACGTGATTACAAGTCCCGCAATAATACTTCCTCAGGCAAGTCGCTTGATAGGGTCAATAGCTGATTCGGCATCCTCGCTAATGGGAGATAGTGGGAGAAATCGCGGGGATCCTATAGTAACAAAGTATACAAGTCGGAAGCTGTAAACTGCGGTGAAGGAGGTGGCAATTAATGTTAGAGCTAGGGCGCAGGCGTTCAGGTGGGAAGTGTTTAATGCTTCAATAATAGCATCTTTCGAGAAGAAACCGGCAAGGAATGGTGTGCCTGTCAGTGCTAGGCTTCCAACTATAAGGCAGGTCGAGGTTGTAGGCATGAGCTTGTGAAGGCCCCCTATCTTCCGGATATCCTGCTCGTCATTGAAGCTGTGGATAATAGACCCTGAGCAGAGGAAGAGCATGGCCTTAAAAAAGGCGTGTGTGCAAATATGAAGAAATGCCAATTGTGGCTGGTTTAATCCAATTGCAACTATTATTAATCCTAGCTGGCTGGATGTTGAGAAAGCGACAATTTTTTTGATATCATTCTGCGTGAGGGCACAGGTGGCTGTGTATAAGGTAGTTAATGCTCCAAGGCACATGCAGAGCGTTAGAATTAATTTGTTATCTTCCATAAGTGGGTGAAGACGAATTAGGAGGAAGATGCCCGCAACTACCATGGTGCTGGAATGAAGTAGCGCGGATACTGGCGTCGGGCCCTCTATGGCTGACGGAAGTCATGGATGAAGGCCAAATTGGGCCGACTTCCCTGCTGCTGCAAGCACGAGTCCGATAAGGGGGATTGTTATGTCAAAGCTTTTCGACAAATAGAAAATTTGTTGAATTTCTCAGGAGTTCAAGTTTATTGCGAACCAGGCCATGGCAAAGATTAGTCCAATGTCCCCAACACGGTTATAAATTACTGCTTGGAGAGCTGCTGTATTAGCGTCCGCCCGCCCGTGTCATCATCCAATGAGTAGAAAGGACATAATGCCAACCCCCTCTCAGCCGATGAATAGTTGGAATATATTATTAGCTGTAACTAAAACAATTATAGCTACCAAAAACAGTAGTAAGTACTTGAAGAAGCGGCTAATGTTGGGATCAGCGTGTATGTACCAGAGTGCAAATTCTAGAATAGATCATGTTACAAAGAGGGCAATAGGGGTGAAAATAAGGGAGTAGTGGTCAAATTTAAAGCTAATATTAATATCAAAAAGCTGTGTGTTTATTCACTGTCAGTTTGTGGTAATGTTTTCTGCTCCTTGGTCTAGGAACATTACGAGTGGGAAGAGACTAATGAAGAATGCAGTAGTGATGGCAACTTTGACGTGTGTACCTGCTCATTCTGGTTGACGGGGCTTAGGGTTTAGTGTTGTGAGCAGGGGAAAAACAAGAATTGTAAGAATTAAGGCGAATGAGGCTGATATGGCTAATGCTGTTGAGGACATAGCTTCCACTTGGATTTGCACCAAGAGTTTTTGGTTCCTAAGACCAATGGATGAACTATTATCCTTCAGAAGCATAAAGAAGCCGAGGATTTTAACCTCGGGGTATAAGTGTTAGCAGTACTTACTGATTTCTATCCTTCCTCGGTGAGTAAGGGGGTTTTAGCCCCTATCTTCAGAATCACAATCTGATATCTTGATTAAACTATACTTACTAGTAACATCATCCCCAGATAAGTTCCGGCTTTGTTACAAGGAGAAGTACTGGGATAAGGTGAAGTGCTATTAGTAGATGTTCTCGGGTGTGAAATGGTGGGAGTTTTACAATGTGGTTTGGTGTTGGCCCACGTTGAGACATTAAGAATATGTATAGGGAGTAACTGGCGGTGATCAATGTTCCTAGTCCGGTAAGGGCGATTGTTCAGGGGGATCAGTTAAATAGAGTTGTAATAATCATAAGTTCTCCTATGAGGTTGGGAAGTGGGGGGAGCGCCAAATTAGCTAGGTTAGCGATGAATCATCATACCGCTGTTAGGGGAAAAATTACTTGCAACCCCCGGGCGAGAACTATAGTTCGACTGTGAGTTCGTTCATAAGCCGTGTTAGCTAAGCAGAATAGTATAGAGGATACTAATCCGTGGGCAATTATTAGAATAATTGCTCCCGAGAATCCCCAAGGGGTTTGAATTAGGATACCCCCTGCTACGAGCCCTATGTGGCTAACAGAGGAATAGGCAATTAGTGATTTGAGGTCTGTCTGCCGTAGGCAAATGGAGCCTGTTATTACAATGCCTCATAGCGCAAGAATAATGAATGGATAAATAAGTTCTTTGGACAGGGGATCTAGTATAATTATCATTCGCATTATACCGTATCCTCCAAGTTTAAGTAGAATTGCCGCTAGTACTATAGATCCCGCAACGGGGGCTTCTACGTGTGCCTTTGGTAGTCAAAGATGTACTCCGTATAGGGGTAATTTTACTAAAAAGGCGATTAGGCAGCCGGCCCATCAGATCTTATGACCTCAAGTATCTAATAATAGAGGTTGGGCATATTGGACAATAAAGAGGGATAGAGTCCCTGTAGATTGCTGGAGAATAAGTAGAGCTACTAAGAGTGGCAGTGACCCTGCTAAGGTGTAAAATAGAAAATAGGTACCCGCGCTAAGGCGTTCAGCTTGATTACCTCAGCGGGTGATAATAATTAGGGTTGGAATAAGTGTAGCTTCAAATATTACGTAGAATATAATAATCTCTGTTGCACTGAAGGCCATAATTAGGAAAACTTGTAGTGAGGTGAGGAGTGAAATGTAAAGACGTTGTCGGGAGATTGGTTCGGGGTTAATGTGATTTTGACTAGCCAAAATTATTAAGGGCAGGAGTCAGCATGTTAGAACCAAGAGAGGCGTTGATAAAGGATCTGTAGCTAAATATGGGCTAGATATGATCCATCCGGTTTCGGATGTTCATTTGAGCCATGTGAGGCTAATAATGGCAATTAAGAGGCCATGAGTAGTTGTAGTTGTTCACAATCATTTGGGAGAAGTGAGCCAGATTGTTGGGAATATTATAACGGTGGGAACTAGTACTTTTAGCATTGTAGTAAATTAAGGTTTTGTAAACGGTCGGTGCCATGGGTTCGAGCGGTGGCTACTAAGAGTGCGAGGCCGGTGCTTGCTTCACAAGCGGAGAAGGCTAGGAGAAGTATTGGGGCTGTAGAAAAGCTTGTTGATTCAAACTGTAGTGTTCATAGGGCTAGTGCGATAAATAGAGACAATATTATTCCCTCTAAGCATAATAGTGCGGAGAGTAGATGGGTGCGATGGAATGCTAATCCTATAAGGCCTAAAATAAAGGCTGAGCTAAAGCTAAAGTGTACTGGTGTCATGAGGGGGGCCGTGGACTTAAACCACGATTTTCTGAGCCGAAATCAGAAGTCTTTTTTGGACTAGCCCACCATTCTGCTCATTCTAGGCCACCTTGGGTTCATTCGTAGACTAATCCAAGGGTTAATAGTATTAGGACTGCAGTAGCTCAGAAGAATGTTCCTGTTGGGCTGTGAAGCTGATCTCCTCATGGCAAGGGGAGAAGAAGAGCGATTTCAAGGTCGAACAAAAGGAATAAAATTGCTACTAAGAAGAACCGTAGGGAAAATGGTAATCGGGCAGATCCTAGTGGGTCAAACCCGCACTCGTAAGGGGAGAGTTTTTCAGCGTCTGGGTTTATTTGCGGCAACCAGAAAGATACAACTGCCAAAACTGACGATAGGACCATGGTAATGATAAAAATAGTTGTAATCAAATTCATTATCTTTCCTTGGGATTTAACCAAGACTGAGTAATTGGAAGTCACTTGTACTAACTTTAATACTAGAAAGATATGAGCCTCATCAATAGATTGATACGTAAAGGAATAGCCAAACTACGTCAACGAAATGTCAATATCAGGCAGCGGCTTCGAAGCCGAAGTGGTGTTCAGATGTAAAGTGATATTGAATTTGACGGATAAGACACACGGCTAAGAAGGTGGAGCCAATAATAACGTGTAATCCGTGGAACCCTGTGGCGACGAAGAATGTAGAGCCGTATACTCCATCCGCAATAGTGAAAGGTGCTTCATAATACTCCATGGCTTGTAGGGCGGTAAAATAAAACCCTAACAGAATTGTGAGTGCGAGAGACTGAATAGCTTGTTTTCGTTCACCTTCTATAATGCTATGGTGGGCCCACGTCACTGTTACTCCGGATGCTAATAAGACGGCTGTATTAAGCAGGGGGACTTCAAAAGGATCTAGTGTAGTAACTCCTGTAGGAGGTCAACATCCGCCTAGCTCGGGCGTTGGGGCCAGGCTTGAGTGGTAGAAAGCTCAGAAAAAGCCCAAGAAGAAGAATACTTCTGAAGTAATAAATAGGATTATTCCGTATCGTAAGCCTTTTTGTACTGGTGGTGTATGATGGCCTTGAAAGGTCCCTTCGCGAATGACATCACGTCATCACTGAAATATCGTAAGAAGTAGGAGGATTAATCCGAGAGTTATTAGTGTTACTGAGTGGAAATGAAATCAGATTGCTAAACCAGAAGTCATCAGTAGGGCACCGATGGCTCCGGTTAGTGGTCATGGGCTAGGGTCAACTATATGGTATGCATGTGCTTGGTGGGCCATTAGACGTTTTCCTGTAGATAAAGGCTTAGTAGAAGTACAAATACATAGGCTTGAATCATTGCCACTGCAACCTCTAGAAGTGTTAGGAGGAAGAGAACAGCAGCTGTTAGGATGGCCACAGTAGGTATCATAGGTAATAATACGAATACGGCTGTGGCAATAAGTTGAATTAGTAAGTGACCTGCAGTTAGGTTAGCTGTAAGTCGGACTCCTAATGCTAATGGTCGAATAAGTAGGCTAATTGTCTCAATAATAATTAGTACGGGAATCAGTGGAATGGGGGTTCCTTCTGGAAGGAGATGTCCGAGAGCAACCGTTGGCTGGTTTCGTATCCCAATAATTACTGTGGCGAGTCAGAGTGGCACAGCAAATCCTATATTCAATGATAGTTGTGTAGTAGGTGTAAAGGTATATGGGAGAAGACCTAATATGTTAATAGTAATAAGGAATACTATCAAAGAGGCTAGTAATAGTGCCCACTTATGTCCTTGTACGTTTAAAGGTATTATCAGTTGATTAGTAAATCGGTTAATAAACCATGACTGGATAGTAATAAGTCGACTGTTTATTCAGCGGGATGAGGGAGTTGGGAATATTACTCAAGGCAGTGCAATTGCCACAGCGATGAGTGGGATTCCAAGGAAGGACGGGCTTGCAAATTGGTCAAAGAAGCTTGCTATCATGGTCAGTTTCAGGAGTCAGTTTTATGTTGTTCTTCGCTTATTGGGGCTGGTTCGTTTGGTGTTAAATGGTTCAAAACTTTGGTTGGAATAACAGTGAGGAAGATGATTCATGAAAACACTAGAATTATAAATCAAGGGTTGGGGTTGAGTTGAGGCATATCACTAGAGGTGGTCGGGAATCACCAAACTTTGGCTTAAAAGGCCAACGCTTTGTCCAATAATTAGCTTTCTAGTGAGGCGTCTTCTAGTATTAATGAGGACCAGCTTTCGAAATGTTCTAGTGGAACAGCCTCAACTACAATAGGTATAAAGCTGTGATTAGCCCCACAAATTTCAGAACATTGTCCATAAAATACACCTGGGCGTGATGCGATAAAGGCGGTTTGGTTTAATCGCCCAGGGACTGCATCTATTTTAACACCGAGAGATGGGACAGCTCAAGAATGTAGAACGTCCTCGGCGGATACTAGGACACGGACTGGCGATTCTATTGGAACTACCATTCGGTGGTCTGTCTCTAGTAGTCGAAATTGGCCCGGTGTGAGGTCTTGAGTGGGAATTATGTACGAATCAAATCCTAGGTCTTCGTAGTCTGTGTATTCGTAGCTTCAATATCATTGATGTCCTATAGCTTTAATTGTTAAGTGAGGGTCATTAACTTCGTCTATAAGATATAAAATTCGAAGGGATGGTAAAGCAATTAAGACAAGAATGACTGCCGGTAAGACGGTTCATACGATCTCGATTTCTTGGGAGTCTAAAATATATTTGTTAGTGAGTTTAGTTGAAACTATTGCAATAATAATATAAAGTACTATTGTGCTAATTAGAAATACAATTATTAGGGCGTGGTCGTGGAAGTGAAGAAGTTCTTCCATTACAGGTGATGCCGCGTCTTGAAATCCTAGTTGTGTGGGATGTGCCATTAAGTGTTGGGCAAGACATACAGGAGTTTAACCTGCGATTTTACCTCGACAAGGTAATGTAATGTTCATATTTTACTAATGTCTCAAAGAAAGTGACAGAGTGGTTATGTGACTGGCTTGAAACCAGTACATGGGGGTTCAATTCCTCCCTTTCTCGTTAGTTTGATTGAACTTGAACAAATGCTGGTTCCTCGAATGTGTGGTAAGGTGGAGGGCAGCCGTGAAGTCATTCTACGTTTGTAAGAGTAAGCTCTACTGAGGATACTTCTCGTTTAGCGGCGAAGGCTTCTCAAAGAATAAATAGGAACATAATTACTGCTACCAGTGAGACGAGTGAGCCAATGGATGACACTGTATTTCATAGGGCGTAGGCGTCTGGGTAATCAGAATACCGTCGTGGCATCCCTGCTAGGCCTAGAAAATGTTGTGGGAAGAATGTAAGATTAACGCCAATAAATATAACCGCAAAATGGATCTTAGTTCAAGTATCATTTAGGGTGTAACCTGAAAATAGTGGGAATCAATGAACGAAGGCTGCTATAATAGCAAATACGGCTCCTATTGAGAGAACATAGTGGAAGTGGGCTACTACATAATATGTATCATGAAGTACAATATCAAGTGATGAGTTTGCTAAGACAATTCCTGTTAGGCCACCTACGGTAAAGAGGAAGATAAATCCTAAAGCTCATAGTATAGGAGTTTCTCATTTAATAGAACCACCATGAAGTGTAGCAAGTCAGCTAAATACTTTCACACCAGTTGGGATAGCAATAATTATTGTTGCTGATGTAAAATAGGCACGGGTGTCTACGTCTATACCAACAGTGAATATATGGTGGGCTCAGACGATAAACCCTAGTAGCCCGATAGCCATCATGGCTCAGACTATTCCTATGTAACCAAATGGTTCTTTTTTACCTGCATAATACGCTACAACATGTGAAATAATCCCAAATCCTGGTAAAATAAGAATATAGACTTCTGGGTGACCAAAAAATCAGAACAAGTGCTGGTATAAGATTGGGTCACCCCCGCCTGCCGGGTCGAAGAATGTAGTATTGAGATTACGGTCAGTAAGAAGTATTGTAATTCCAGCAGCCAATACAGGTAGCGACAGTAATAGAAGCACGGCGGTTACAAGAACGGCTCACACAAAGAGAGGCGTTTGATATTGGGAGATGGCTGGGGGTTTTATGTTAATAATTGTAGTAATAAAATTTACAGCCCCTAAAATCGATGACACACCTGCCAAATGTAAGGAGAAAATCGTAAGGTCTACTGATGCTCCCGCGTGGGCGAGATTGCCCGCAAGCGGGGGGTACACAGTTCATCCTGTTCCTGCTCCGGCTTCAACACCAGAAGAGGCTAATAATAGGAGAAATGATGGGGGTAGAAGTCAGAAGCTTATGTTGTTTATTCGTGGGAATGCCATGTCTGGTGCACCGATTATTAAAGGTACAAGCCAGTTCCCAAATCCGCCAATCAGAATTGGCATTACTATAAAGAAAATTATTACGAAGGCATGGGCAGTAACAATGACGTTATAAATTTGGTCATCACCTAAAAGTGATCCGGGCTGGCTTAGTTCGGCTCGAATAAGTAGGCTTAAAGCGGTTCCCACTATCCCAGCTCAGGCACCAAATACAAGATAAAGGGTACCAATGTCTTTGTGGTTTGTAGAAAAGAATCAACGCGTAATTGCCACAGGTAGGGTAGCCGAGTGCCTAGGCGGTGGGTTGTAGCCCCGAAGACAGAGGTTTGAGTCCTCTCCCTATCAAGCCCCGTGGTGTAGTAGCACGTTGGATTGCAAATCCAGAGACGCAGAGTAATTTCCTGCCGGGGCTTTTCCCGCCTTACCAGACCATAGGCGGGAAAAGTAGATGGATGCTCGCTGGCTTGAGCGCTTAGCTGTTAACTAAGAGTTTGTAGGATCGAGGCCTGCCCATCTAGAGAGGCCTTAGTTTAACAAAAACATTTGATTTGCAATCAGAAAATGCAAGATAGACTCTTGTAGGCCTTATCAGGGACTAGGGGATTTTCACCCCTACTTAAAGCTTTGAAGGCTTTTGGTCTAATGTTATCCTAAGTCCCTAGGTTATCAGTATTACGATGGCTGGAGTAACAGGTAAAAGGCCTAAAGCCATGACAGTGGACAGGGCTAGGAAGAGTGAACTGTAGGATGTTTGTAGGCGTCAAGGGGTGACGGAGACAACAGTGTTGGGGGAAATGGTAAGTGCTATGGCGTAGCAGAGTCGTAAATAAAAGTAGAGGCTAAGAAGGGCAGCAAGAGCCATCAGAGTAGCAGTAAGTGGAAGACTCTGCTTTGTTAGTTCTTGAAGGATTATTCATTTTGGTATAAAGCCCGTAAGGGGAGGGAGGCCGCCTAACGAGAGGAGGACAAGGGCGGCAGTGGTTACAAGAATAGGGCTTTTAGATCATGTAGTTGCTAGGGTTCCGATTTTTGTGGCGGATGAGAACTTCAGAGTAAGGAAAGCTGCGGATGTTATAAAGATATATGTGAGTAGTGCAAGAAGGGTGAGGTGAGGGGCGTATTGAAGAATAATAATTATCCAGCCTATATGTGCGATGGAAGAATAAGCTAGGATTTTACGGAGTTGGGTTTGGTTCAAGCCCCCTCAACCACCGACTAAGGTAGACATGAGACCCAGGGCTGTAAGTAGCAGGGGGTCAACGGCGTGGGCTACAAGAACGATAAGGGCTAGAGGGGCGAGCTTTTGCCAGGTTGACAGAATCAGCCCCGTTAACAGGTCTAAACCTTGCAGTACTTCGGGCATTCAGAAGTGTATGGGGGCTAATCCAATTTTAAGTGCTAAGGCAGCAATGACCATCGTACTGGCGATAGGATTGGAGATACTGTCTATGCTTCACTGGCCAGTAATTCAGGCATTGGTTGTGCTTGCGAACAGGATTACGGCTGCTGCTGTGGCCTGGGTGAGGAAATATTTTGTGGTCGCTTCTACTGCGCGGGGGTGGTGATGTTGGGCTATTAAGGGGACGATGGCCAGGGTATTAATTTCTAACCCTATTCAGGCTAACAGTCAGTGGGAGCTGGCAAAGGTTAGGGTAGTACCTAAGCCAAGGCTGGACAGTAATGCCAGTAGTACATAGGGGTTCATTGATGGAGGAAGGAGTTTAACCGTCATGTTCGGGGTATGGGCCCGAAAGCTTATTTAGCTGACTACATCTTAGAAAGTGGTGTAAAGGAAGCACTAAGAGTTTTGATCTCTTGGGCATGGGTTCGATCCCCTTCTTTCTAAGAACTGAGGGGATTTTAGCCCCTATAAGCTACTCTATCAAAGTAGTCCCTAGGCATTCGGGCACAGTTCCTAAATTACAGCTGGGGGGGAAGACCCGCCAGTGCAATAGGGAGGGAGATGTGTCATAAGACAAGAGCTAGTGTGAGGGGAAGAAAATTTTTCCATACAAGGTGCATTAGTTGGTCATATCGAAACCGGGGGTAGGAAGCCCGGACCCACAAGAACACAATTGATAATAATGCAGCTTTAACCATCAGGCCAATTGTTGTTAACTCTGGTATACCTGGGAAGTGTGATGTCCCCATAAATAGTACGGCGGAAAGGGTGTTTATTAGTAAAATATTTGCGTATTCGGCAAGGAAGAAGAGGGCAAAAGGCCCTCCAGCATATTCTACGTTAAAACCCGACACGAGTTCAGATTCACCCTCGGTTAGGTCGAAGGGCGCCCGGTTGGTCTCGGCGAGGGTTGAAATATATCATATTGCGGCTAGGGGTCACGCAGGAATTAGTAACCAGACGGCTTCCTGGGTAGTATTAAAGGTTTGAAGGGTGTAGCCACCTGAAAAGATAATTACTGAAAGCAGAATAAGTCCGAGGCTTACCTCGTAGGAGATTGTCTGGGCAACCGCCCGTAGGGCTCCAATAAGAGCATATTTTGAATTGGATGCTCAGCCGGAGCCGAGAATAGAATATACTGCAAGGCTTGATAGCGCCAAGATGAACAGAATACCTAAGTTGAGGTCAATGACGGGGTGAGGCATAGGCATGGGAGACCACAAGGACAAGGCAAGGGTCAGCGCAAGAATAGGGGTAGCTAAGAATAGAAAGGGGGATGAGGTGGAGGGGCGTACGGGCTCTTTAATGAATAGCTTGACGCCATCAGCAATAGGTTGTAGTAAGCCGTAAGGTCCTACTACGTTGGGGCCCTTGCGTAATTGCATGTAGCCCAGTACTTTTCGCTCAAGCAAGGTCAGGAAAGCCACCGCTAGGAGAATAGGAACGATATAGGCAAGAGGATTAAGTAGATGAGTTATTAAGGCGTTCAGCATAAACTGGGAAGAGGATTTGAACCTCTGACTTAAAGGGCTTAGGCCTTTCGCAATTACCATGCTCTGCCACCCCAGTATGCCCTTATCTTGGGCGGCAGGGTTTAGGCCCTCCCTTTACTCAATTTAGTTGTTTTCATTAATTAGGGGGGGGGCATGCCTTTAGCATAGGCCCCTCTTTTCCGATCCTTTCGTACTAGGAAAAGTAGCATTACAGATAGAAACTGACCTGGATTACTCCGGTCTGAACTCAGATCACGTAGGACTTTAATCGTTGAACAAACGAACCCTTAATAGCGGCTGCACCATTAGGATGTCCTGATCCAACATCGAGGTCGTAAACCCTCTCGTTGATATGGGCTCTGGGAGAGGATTGCGCTGTTATCCCTAGGGTAACTTGGTTCGTTGATCGACTGTTGTAGTCGGATCATTATTGGTCAGATGTTCTGTGGCTTAGAGATGTTTCTCTTAGTTCTAGGGGTTTGGCCCAGTCCACTCGGAGGTTGATTTTTACTCCGTGGTCGCCCCAACCGAAGGTAAAATTTCACGGCCACTAAGTTCCTGCTTCTTATAGAGTCGTTTAACGTGGTTGAATTTTATACCTTAAGCTCCAAAGGGTCTTCTCGTCTTGTAGTAGTATACCCGCTTCTGCACGGATAGATCAATTTCACTGACTGAAGGGGGGAGACAGTTAAGCCCTCGTCTAGCCATTCATACAGGTCTCTATTTAAGAGACAAGTGATTGCGCTACCTTTGCACGGTCAAAATACCGCGGCCGTTAAACCCGTAGTCACTGGGCAGGCTGGACCTCCTATACTCAGTTTAGTTGCAGGAGGCGATGTTTTTGGTAAACAGGCGAGGCTTGTGTTTGCCGAGTTCCTTCCCTCTCTTTTAGTCTTTCCCTTAAGGTGGCACTCCAGTGTAGGGTTAACGATGCGTAGTTGTGGGATTTTCTTGAGGTCTATTATTATTCACACTACCCTCTGGGGTTGGGCTCGTTAAATTCCAGTGGTTAGTCCGATCTGGTTTACACTTGTGGCGGGAGAAGAGCAGGTCTTCTTGTTACTCATTTTAGCATAATCTCTTCCATGCGAGCATGGGCTGGCCTAATACAATTAGGGGAGTAAGATTTTTTATCGGGATAATAAACTCCTTTCTGTCTGAGCTTTAACGCTTTCTGTTTAGATGGCTGCTTTCAGGCCCACTAGAACAGTATGTTTTGCATATTATGATCTTTATCCTCCTGTAAAGGTTGTGTCCTTTGTTAAAGGGGCTGTACCCCCTTCAACTAACTCTCGTACCTTTCCCTTAGTATCTTGTTGATGTGTACTTTGATTAGGGGTGTGCGAGGCTGAACTTCTATCCATTTCTTAGGCAACCAGCTATCACCAGGTTCGGTAGGTCTGTCACTTCTACCCGGAGCTCTTCCCACTCTTTTGCCACAGAGACGGGTTAGCCCTAAATTATTATAGGCTGTCTCGGGGTAGCTCACCTGGTTTCGGGGTATCAAACTAAAGGTCTCTTTGCTTGAGGGTACTTGCTAAATCATGATGCAAAAGGTACAAGGTTTAGTCTTTGTTTTTTAGTGCTTATATGGGTTATTTCACTTCTCTTTCAGCTTTCCCTTACGGTACTTTCTCTATTGCTCTGGGCTGAACCTTTTCTGTCTCCCATACTAAGGTAAAAAAATGGTTTAATTTATGTTGTTGGGCTTTGCCTTGTTATATATATTGTTACATTATATTGGTGGTCAGGCTAGCTGGTTAGCTCAGGGTAATCCAACTTGCATGGATGTCTTCTCGGTGTAAGTGAGATGCTTGGCTAACTCGGCCATACCCTGAATTTTATCCAAGTGCACCTTCCGGTACACTTACCATGTTACGACTTGCCTCCCCTTGTCATGGCTCTAGTATTAGGTAATCTTGTTGCATTTTGACAGGGGAGAGTGACGGGCGGTGTGTACGCGTCTCAGAGCCGGGTTCAAAAGGACACTCTGCTTCCTCTTTACTACTAAATCCTCCTTCAAGCACTATTTCATGTTGCATGTCCGTAGTGTTCTATAATAGAAAATGTAGCCCATTTCTTCCCGCTTCGTACGCTACACCTCGACCTGACGTTCTGGGTTGTGCCCATTTTGCTTACTTTTATTGCCTTCACAGGGTAAGCTGACGACGGCGGTATATAGGCTGGGGTGGCTAGAAGTGGTGAGGTTTAACGGGGGTTATCGGTTCTAGAACAGGCTCCTCTAGGGGGGTCTGAGGCACCGTCAGGTCCTTTGGGTTTCAAGCTAATGCTCGTAGTACCCGGGCGGACGTCTTATTGTAGGTTGACGTCTAAGTTTACGGCTGAGCATAGTGGGGTATCTAATCCCAGTTTGTTTCTCAGCTTTCGTGGGGTCAGGTGGACTCCTTTAAAGCTACTTTCGTATATTGGTCTTCGGACTCCTAGAAGCGTATGACAGCCAAAGGGCCATTCGGCTTTATTGTCTCAGTATCCTTAACCACCCTTTACGCCGTTATACTATCAACTAGGGCCTCTCGTCTAACCGCGGTGGCTGGCACGAGTTTTACCGGCCCTCTTAGCCTTAACTGAGTCAAGTTTTCACTTATGGCTTAATATTTATCACTGCTGAATTCCCTTGGGGGTGTGGCTAGGCCAGGCGTCTTGGGCTGAGGGTTTGTGCCTGATACCTGCTCCTCGTCCCCGGGCAGGGGATTGAGGGCGTACTCACGGGGCTGCGGAGACTTGCATGTGTAAGTTAGGTTAAAGCTGATAATAAGGTCAGGACCATGCCTTTATGCATGCGGAGCTTCTCAGGGCCCATCTTAACATCTTCAGTGTTATGCTTTGCATTAAGCTACGCTAGC